AGATGTACATCTATATATATCTTATAATAAGGATATAATTAAGGATAGGGGTTCATTCAGGAATGAACAATTTTACTTATCCAGTAAATTAAATATAGGGTTAGGGTATACTAGTGAATACTAGGTAAAATAGTTATTTGATAAATATCAATACAATGAATTGTTTCAAGACCTACCATAATTGACATCATAACTAAATTCATTAGAGTGATACATGTATCCACTAATTTAACATAGATCCAAGATATTTCATTGAATCATTGATAAAGAGATTCGGAGTGGCCTTTGAAACAAATGAAAAGAATTCTATAGAATCGTGAAAGACGGAAAGATCCTTCGTATCGAGTCATACCATTCCATTATATTGACAATTTTAAAAAACTATTCATACTATGAGCATAGTATGATGGCGGTCGTGCAAGTATGCCCCCATCGTCTAGCGGTTCAGGACATCTCTCTTTCAAGGAGGCAGCGGGGATTCGACTTCCCCTGGGGGTAGGGTGCTACGAAAGTAAGTTGATCGTGGATTATCAATAAGCCTGGAATTGATTCTTCCTGGGTCGATGCCCGAGCGGTTAATGGGGACGGACTGTAAATTCGTTGGCAATATGTCTACGCTGGTTCAAATCCAGCTCGGCCCAATAATTCGCCGATCCACCCTGAAATGATATAACCCATTTGTTGCTATTTCAGAAATGTCCGATCCCCCAATACGGAAGAGAAAAATTTTCTGATATATCTATACCACTACTTATACTTATTGACGCTATTTTTACAACAAATTCCTTGCTAATGATCTAGATTCATATCAGGATCTCTAAGTATAAAGTCAAGTTTAAGGAAAAGAGTAAATAAAAAACTTTTTTCATTGAAAAAGTTATTATCCAATTGATTTGGCAATACCGAAAGGATTAGTAATAATCCAGGCTGCTCTCACTAAAGTTAATATACATATGGGTATCAATATATCACACTCGCGGCTCTGTTACAACACGCTAATTCTAATCTAAATTGAAAGGGTTACAATGAAATAATAAAATATGTATACTTTATTTTATTATGGTATTTACTTGGGATTGTAGTTCAATTGGTCAGAGCACCGCCCTGTCAAGGCGGAAGCTGCGGGTTCGAGCCCCGTCAGTCCCGACGAATCCAAATTCAAAATATATAAATTCATCTCTCTATTTTTTGTGAAAAGAAGTACAAATAGCAGAATTTCATTCCCAACGGAGATCCCTCTTCTTTTTTTTTTTGTTTCACATTTATCATCAAACAAATGGGGTAATTTCCATTTCTTCTACTAGTACGGATTTGATTGATGGGAGAGAGACCCATATGGATTAGTACAATTATTATTTTATTAGTACAATTATTTTATTAGCATCGGATTGAGGATTCCGCGGGATACCGTACTGTACTGGGTCTGGCTTTTTATTTTTTTTTTTTCGATTACTCCCGATCTGTGGAATAGAGTTAGAGTACTGTATGTTTCCCGGGAGTACATAAATGGAATTTGTACGATATAAAATAAATTTAACATAGTTACTGCGATAGATTTAATCTTAAAAGTATATCCTTTTCTGGCCCTATTTTGTGTAACCTCAATTTCGAATTTCACTAATTTGAAATAGTCTATCTCATTCAAATTTCACATTGAGCTTTTGATATATGCGTCCCGTTACTAATTCAAGTAAAGAGGATTTAAAAAATAAAGATCAAACAAGGATCACTTTTTTATTAACGAGGTAATGAAATTTTTTTTTATAAGGGTTTTTTCCTTGAAAGAACAAACCCTTTAAATTTATATATAAATAGTTAATTTGATGGAATATTAGATTTTTTATACCAGAACTTGTACTCGTCTTTATGATACTTCTTTTGTTTTCCAAGAAGATTAGATCATTAAAAAAAGGAGTTTAGAACTTAACTCCTTCCTTTTTTTCATTTAGCTTCGAGGGTTTGGTGGGGTTTGTTTAGAACCAATGGTAAGTGGAAAGGTGGTTCGATGATACTTCATCAGATGATTGTACAAAGAGGGCGGTAGATTATAGAAAAGAAATAATGTAAAAGAATGATCAAAAAAAAATAAAGGAATTATTGAGTGGATCAGGAATCCAATTTTGAGTTCGGTATGGATAAAAGATCTTCCTATGTTATACTATTTAATTCTTGACCATGGATCGATTTGATAGCTCAGATATTGTTATTCATGATATTGATCCGATTCGATATCATCGAGATGTAATTCATCCCATTGAATTTACAGGCGAACGATTTATTATCTCTATGGGATTAACTCCCGAGTTATTGCGAATTAAAGAAAAATGAAACAATGAGATTATGGAAGTAAATATTCTCGCATTTATTGCTACTGCACTGTTTATTCTAGTTCCTACCGCTTTTTTACTTATAATATACGTAAAAACAGTCAGCCAAGGCGATTAATTTTAATTAAACTTGACTTTTTAGTTCTTAGCAATAATTGATAGAGAAGAAAAGGATTCAAATTTCGCGCCTTAAACGAAATGGGCAGACTAGAATCAGCCGTATTCTATGAGATACAATAGTATGGTAGAAAGAAAGATCTGAATCTTTCTACCATACTATCTAGTATTGTTATTTTAGTGTATTGTATAAAGTTGTATTCTAATACAGGGTAATTTAATATAGATCAATCGACAATAGTATCGTCATATTCCTTTCCTATATATGTAAATCAATTACATATATACTATTAATGTATATTACTCTAGTGTCCCGATTCTATTTCTTTGCTTTATCTATTTGTATTTAATTTGTATTGATTTCAATAAATTAAAAATAATCGAAAGCGACTCTTACGATTCTAATTCGTAGAATACATTACTCCACTAAAATCCAAGAGAATTTCGAAATTAATATATTTTCAATTTCTATTTCAAAATTGAATTTGAAATAGTGAAATTAAAAAAAAAAAAAAAAAATTTTGCCGAATGATCTATAAAAAAAAATGATACAGTTTAGGAACTAAACTCAATTAGTAGTACTTCTATAGTCCACTTCTTCCCCATACTACTAATGAAAGGGAAAACGTAAAGACTACCATTAAAGCAGCCCAAGCAAGATTTACTATATCCATGTGAATTATGTCCTCTATCTCTATGAAGGAATTATTCAATTATTGTTCACTAATAAATAATAGTGGAATCACTGGCGAAGAGTCAAAAGGTTATTCTGACCCAACATTGTTGATGAACCAATCCAATAAATCCAATTATAACAAGTTCTTATAGGATTTCTAGTATAATGAGAAAATATTAAGCACAAGCAAAATATGCGGAGAACTCCTTGTAAGTATCAAAGAAATGCTACTACCATGTAGAAAACAGAAAAAACCTATTCGTTCTTTTGTTGCTCTTCATTAAATTAAGTAAAAAGTATAACAATATAGAAGTCAGATAGATCACTATTTATCACATACCCTATTTCTTTCCTTCTTTCCCATTTTATTTTGATCTAATCCTTACCGTCTACCTATTGTCTCTATGAAAATAAAACAATGGGAAGACGTCCTATTATGTTCTTGACTGGGGGTTAACAAAAAATAGGAATTTCTTTTTGTACTTTATTAGAAATATATTAAGTATAAGTAAGTAAAAGCCAATTAGACATTCAATCCATATTAATTAGATTGAATGCCGGAGCACTCAAGGACTTCCATGAATATGTATACAAAGTATAATATCTTACGGCCTTTCCCAAACTAAAAATTGAATTGGATTTCCTTTCCGTCCAGCCATCCCATCTAATTCAAGACCCGGTCAGTAGACACTCCATTAGTAATGAAGGGACTATCACGATTTACCTGTTCCTTTTCAGTACTATAATCTTTCCTTAAATCCTATACGCTAAGGGGATTTACAGCATTTTAGAGAACGGAACCCCCAGATACTTAGAATTAGAATCAAGCAAAAACATCCCTTTCCTCCGCTTGTTTCTGCTGGAAAAAATTTGGAAAATTATATCAGCAAAATAGAAAAAAGTATTTCGATTCTTTTGGTGATCAGGCGACACCCGGATTTGAACTGGGGAAAAAGGATTTGCAGTCCCCCGCCTTACCGCTCGGCCATGCCGCCAAAACGATACAAAATATATGAAAAAATTTCCCTTACCTTTTTTCTATTGAAAAACAAAAATTTTCTTTTTCAGTCACAAAAGAATAAATTCAGAACAAACTGGAACCGTTAACTATTAGTTCATAAATGATTCTGGAATTTTCATCGAAAATTGGGCTTCCTTAATGATATAAGAAAATCTAAATTGATACATAACTAATTAGTCGCGATTTTTTTATTGAAAAAAATCCTTCTCAATTTAAATTATAACAGCAATTATGGGTATATGTAAATCCCAGAACATAAATTGTTACACAATGTTATCTAATCGGGTATCTTATCTGGATAAGATGCCCATAAGTAATTTTCAGGAAAGTATCATGCTTAAATTTTCATTTTCAAAATTTTTCTTTGAAAATTATGATAGAGTATAACATGTTCTGTCCTGAATAGAGCTCTAATAAAGGGGGAAGCAGCATATGTATATATAGATAGCTATAGTTAGATTTAGATCTGCACATGTTTATTAATCAAAATAAGCCTTCTTATACACTTCAATTATACACTTCAATCATATTCTACTTCTACAAATTTGACTAAAAAAATAGGTAAAAATATCTCTCTTCTCTGCGAATTTTTTTTTTTTAACAATGAACTAATGAATCCACGAAAAACGTTTCGTACGAAAAATTCTATATTGTTTCTGATTATTATGTCTTTGTCTCATTATCTCATTGAACAGATCAAATCCTGAATACATTTATGGTCTCCAATTGGAATACGGAATATCATAATAATGGTAGAAATTGAATCCCTTTTCGTTTTGATATTCTATACAAAATACCATAAGTTTAAGTAGAATTTGTACAATTTATCAAGCCCTTTCCATCTGTTGTCCAATTTGAG